GATCCCGATTCATGGATCTCTCAGTTCGAGAAATAAGAGGATCAAACCATTTCTTCTGACTCTTTTTAAAATTCGATAAATGTTGGTTGATCGTATATTTCATTATAGTTATATGATTCAGAGTATCATTTCCTATTCGATCCCTTTGAATTCCATATTCGAAGTTGCGATCGGATCTATTCATTAAAAAGAATCGATTCGATACATTTCTTCCATAGGTGCTATAATTGACTGCCTCCATTATGTTGTTGCTAGCAAATACCGCTGTTTTTAGTTTGGGATCTTCCAACTCATTCCCGCAGTAGATCCGGACCGATTTTTTTCTGATCCTTCGAGAAAAAGATTCATTCTCCTCATAAAAAAGAGGAGGTAGAACCAATAAAGATTTCTTTTTCGATTCATCTCTGGAGTTGAATACCTCATTCAAGAATTTTTTTTGATCCAACCCGTAGGAATCAATAGAAAAGGAAAATCCCCTATGAAACACCAGATCCGGCTCGGTTATTGATAGAGTGAATAGATCCGCCATTTCTGGGAATCTCTCTTCTGATTCAAAAAAATCGTGGCGTAACGCGTATCCCCCTTTGTTCCGGTCATGGAATAGATGAAAGAAATCAAAAAATGGATTTTTGTTCAAGAATGAAATCTTATTGGAACTGTCCATATCCGGTTCATCCTTCGGAACCAGATCCGGGATGTGATCTGGTTCCGAAGGATGAATTGAGACGGTATCTTGTAAATACGTAATTATCTTGAATATATCAACCATTTCTTTATTTTCCGCTCGCCTGGAAGGGACAAAAGAAACATCTTGTTTTTTCTTCAACAATTTAGGATCTATAGTGGACCTCTCAGTAGGATTCGAACCCAGATGAAGTTCTGACCATCTGTCAGAGAAAAAAGAACGAATTGATCTTGTAGGATTCCCAATAAATTCTTCGATTTCTTCCGGAAGCAGATGATTATTCATCCGCTTCTCAGGTTCCGTGAATAGCCAGGACATGGAGGAAGATCCAAAAAGGCATTTCGGGAATCGATCTGATTCTATCTCTGTTCGTTCCGTTTGAAGAAAGGAAGGATCCCAAAGAATCGATCTCTCTTTTAGTTGCTGAATCTCTGTTTGATCGATCAATGTGTGATATTCTGAATTCTCATTTCTAACGGAATCGAAATGATCTCTGGATTGATCAGAAGAAGATCCTTTCCATTGGCTAGAATCCGTTACTTGAACGAAAATAGATCTTGTGGAATCATATTGAATATTTGACAATACATTCCGTACCTTGCTAAAAAACCGATCCTTGTTTACCAACCACACATTGTCTAACCAAATCCAATTCTCTCTCGAGACGTTCCTCAAAAAATTTGATTCGTGCTGATTCTTCCCCCAACTAACGAAGAGATTTTGGCGGAATTGCCACATATGAAATTGAGCACAATTTTGCAAAGAAATACCCCACTTGTTTCTCGAGAAGAGATGGGAAACATGCTCAATATCATTGGATTGCATAGTTGCCCCAGCTCCTTGTTGTTTGAAGAAACTCTCCCCCTGAATTGGTCTTTTTTCACGAAAAGCAGACATGAGATAACAAATCAAGTCTTTCCCTAAGATTTCGAATAGCTGTCCCGAATTCAAGTTGATTATGTTTCGTTTCTTCCTCGGAGAAAGACGATCAAAAAATTCCCAATCATGGTCCTTGCGGATCGGATCATCCGTATAGGATAAAAAAAGAAACTCCAGATATTTGCTATCTTTCTCTTTGAATGAGATCTCAATTCCGGCTACGGTTTCATTAGATATCTGACAACTAGAATCCCTCTTTTTTCCGATCCGGTTCCTCCACCACCGCGAACCCCGGTTAGATTCAGGCATGATACGCTTTTTATTTCTTGGGATAACCCAAGTACTCTCTTGCGGATCCATGAAACAACTCTCAGAAATCTTTTTCCCTTTTGGAAGATACAGGAGCGAAACAATCAACCTATTTCTATGGGAAGACCAAAAAGATTCTTCCAATGTCTCCTTTCTGGGTCCAATGGAATTCATAGGTATAGGAAGAAGCCCCATCAAATAGAGATTTTTTCTTTCGACCATCTTTCGATTGTTAATACGAGATATAAGGACCACTACTACAAGCAGTACTACACCTTTGGTCGTGAAATATCGATTGCTTGTTGCACCCTGTGAATCACGTGAAAGTAGGATACTCCAAATTCGGGGGTCAAAGAGTTTCATAAAACGTTCTTGGTGGAAAAAAATGTGAGTGAAAGATCCCACTGAATCGAATTTGATCCATGAATCTAAGAAATAGTGAGAATTCTTGATCTCTCTCAATTCGAATATCCAGGATTTGAATTGATGTCGTTTCATTGATTCCTCCTAAAGATTTCATTTCAATTGGAATTTGGTTATTCACGATGTACGATGATCCCCGTTAAGCATCCATGGCTGAATGGTTAAAGCGCCCAACTCATAATTGGCAAATTCGTAGGTTCAATT